CAGTGCTGACGAATAACCAACCCGCAATAAATAGGGAAGGTATAGTAATGCTATGAATGACCCAGTATCGAATACTGGTAATAATATCAGCAAAAGAACGTTCTCCTGTGCTTCCAGACATGTTGAGCTCCGCATATTCTTGTACAGTCGGGGGGGTCGATTCCGTAAAAGATGAAATCAGTAAATTTACATTTACTGAAATAAAATCTTTGTGAGATCGTCAATATTGTACCAAGGGTGTCTTTAGAGTATACCGAATCAGTATAGCGACCCTTCTTCTGACACAGCAATGCAATTTCACAATCAGTATCGAAATGAAGTGTTAGATAATTTCTTTATTCTTTTCTTGTTGCGTGTCGATATATAATTTTCTACTATTAAATAGAAAGAAATATAAATAAATAGAAAGAAATAGAAAATTACTAAAATTAAATATAGTATATGTATTTTCTTCATTATTGGCTTTGGACTAGAAACTGAGGATCCGGTAAAATGTAAATAAAAAGGTTTGTTTTCCGATAATTTCTGAAGGAGCTTATCGTATTTTCATGAGTCAATTAGATGTAACATCTAAAGATATCCTTTTGTGGTTGTAGAATTTTTTTTTTAGAATTGGTTAGTCGCCCAGTACTAATAGTAGATAGTATTTCATGAAAGAAAGAGAACAACGAATAAATAAAAAAAAGAATAATCACTGGGGTCCTTCTAGACCTAATTACAAAGGGGGGCCTTCTTGACTTAATTACAAGGAGGGAGCTTGAGAAAAGAAATATGAAAGGACAAAATGTAAAACTGAGTTTTGATTGATCTGGTCATGTGATACTTTTTTTCTTTTCAATCACGAGATTATCTGAATAAACCACTACTGAGTTCACTGGTTGTTCGAAAAAAAATAATGGATTCGATATTTTGATACAATAAAAAACGATCCTAATTCTTTTTCAATTTTATTCCAAAAGAAAGTTTCATTTTGGAATGAAGTTATAAAATAAATAAAGTTCGTAATTATTACTTTATTTAGATTTCGAATTTTGAATATTCTATATATACATATATTAGTTATATACGTATATTAGTTTATTCAACTCAAGAGTTGACCAATGAATCTGTTGATTCGAAATTGCGGGATGCGTAAATGTCCCAGATGATGAATTGATTTCTTATTTATGTTACTTTGTTTTTGTTACTATCATCTATAATACTTGATGAATCAAAAACTTGCAATTGAACTTATTCTTTCAATTGGTTGGTATTTTTGCCTATCCTCGTATCTTTCAAAAATTGAAACTTAGGGAAGTGCTTTCTAAACATATGTAGAAAAAGAACATATTTCATTTAGCCTTTTCATGCCTACTATAACTAGTTATTTCGGTTTTCTACTAGCAGCTTTGACTATAACCTCAGCTCTATTTATCGGCCTGAGCAAGATACGACTTATTTGAAATTAATTAAATGAACAATTCATACAAAAATCTTTCTGTGATAGTTCATATATTCTATAGTTCCTTACCATATCAATTTCCAATTTTTGGTCATTGAGATTTATAGTCAATACGTAGTACTATTTAAGCATAGATATTACCTCCCCTTTCCCTTCTCAAACAAATTGAAATGATTGAAGTTTCTCTATTTGGAATCGTCTTGGGTTTAATTCCTATTACTTTGGCTGGCTTATTTGTAACTGCATATTTACAATACAGACGTGGTGATCAGTTGGAACTTTGATTAATTAGCATCCCTTTTTTGATTGACCTCCTACTTCCTTTAATTTTTAATTCGCGGGAGGTCAAAATTAGATTGGTTTAATTTTTTAGGTGGTAATTTTCGACCTAGCGTGACTAACAAGAAGACAGAATCACGCTCTGTAGGATTTGAACCTACGACATCGGGTTTTGGAGACCCACGTTCTACCGAACTGAACTAAGAGCGCTTTATTATCACAAAGAATATTTTGTGACCCCAATACGTCTTGGATATATACTATCATAAAATTAAAGATTTCTTATGGATATCCAATTTTCTTTTAATCGATCTTCCCCGTTACTGTTCAGAAGATAAGTAATAGGTAGGGATGACAGGATTCGAACCCGTGACATTTTGTACCCAAAACAAACGCGCTACCAAGCTGCGCTACATCCCTTTCAATTGGTCTACAGTGTCATTGTAGAGAATCCCTGTTTTGTTTTCCATATCTTTATTTCTTCCATTGATATAGATAAATATCTTGTCATTTCTTCTTTTTGGTTTCATATAAATATAATTATATTAAATAAAAATAGTAAAGGACTTCTATTTCTATTCTATTTCTATTATATTAAAGTATGAAATAAATATGAGACCCTATAAAAAAATGACTATTTTTCGAGAATTTCTGGCCTAAAGGGGCATATTTGTTTCTTTTAAGATTAAATAAAAAAGTACGATCTATTTTGTACATTTCAACTTGAATTAGGGATTCCGCGTACAAATAAAAGCGGCCAGTCATTAAGTACATATACACATCTGGTTATATATGTATTACCATTATGTATTAGAAATAATAAAGAAGGAGGAGAATTTAAAATGCGAGATCTAAAAACATATCTCTCCGTGGCACCGGTAGTAAGTACTCTATGGTTCGGATCTTTAGCAGGTTTATTGATAGAGATCAATCGTTTTTTTCCGGATGCGTTGATATTCCCCTTTTTTTAATTCTTGTTATTGATATGGTAGGGGGGGAAAAGGATTAGAGATAGAATCAAATATCTGTAACTAATCCCTTCCCTTCTTTTTTTTCGAATATATGTTAGAAAAAAAAAAAAAAAAAGGGGGGGGGGGGGGGGGGATTTCCCCTCGTTGAAACTAGTAACTCGGGCCAGGCTCAAATTTAAATAAAATTAATAAAAAATAGAGTGAAATGGAATGGTTGGGGCAACAATATCATACAAGATACTTAAATAAAAATGAAATGCTGTTCGGCAATTTTAAATTCTAAATCTAGTAATATAGCTAGAAATCATTATATTACTTAATTTATTAATATATTGTTATTATTACTATATTGATTTATATTGATTTATTGCAACGAAATCTTTCTTTCATAATTAGATTTCGAGTTACCTGTTTTTTTTGTTCCTTTCTTCTTCCTCATTTCGGATCGGAAAATTAAAGAATTGAATGAATCAAAAACCAAAGGAGGCTCATGGCCAAGGGTAAAGATGTCCGAGTAACGGTGATTTTGGAATGTACCAGTTGTGTTCGAAATCGTGTTAATAAGGAATCAACGGGCATTTCCAGATATATTACTCAAAAGAATCGACATAATACGCCTAGTCGATTGGAATTGAAAAAATTCTGTCCCTGTTGTTACAAACATACGATTCACGGGGAGATAAAGAAATAGATCGAACCGGTCGCTCGTGTGTCAGTCTTCCGTTCCAAGGAAGATTAAAAATGACATATTAGATATATCTAATATATATTAATTTAAATATAAACAAACCAAATCCTATTTCGATCAGATCAACTGTGATGGAGAATTAAGAAATAGGATTCGGGTCTTTTCTTTAGGATAAGGAATAAACAAACCATGGATAAATCCAAGCGAATCTTTCTGAAATCCAAGCGATCTTTTCGTAGGCGTTTGCCTCCGATCCAATCGGGGGATCGAATTGATTATAGAAACATGAGTTTAATTAGTCGATTTATTAGCGAACAAGGAAAAATATTATCTAGACGGGTGAATCGATTGACCTTAAAACAACAACGATTAATTACTATTGCTATAAAACAAGCTCGTATTTTATCTCCGTTACCTTTTCTTAATAATGAGAAACAATTTGAAAGAAGCGAGTCAACCACTAGAACTCCGGGTCTTAGAACCAGAAAAAAATAGGATGACTCTTGAATTGAATCAAAAAAATTCCAATCCAAACTCAAATGCGGATTGACGCTATTTTTTCTAAAAATAGGAAATCCAGATTTGATTGTCGTGTCGTTTGAAAAAAAAATAGGGGAAGAATAAGAAATACTTTTTATTGAACGTGTTTCTTCATTTTCATTTTGACGACGGTTTCATATTTTATCATACTAATTTCTACTCTACCTTCCCAGAGTTCATTTTCCAGGGAACTCCGTTTAAACCATTCCAACAGATTCCTTTCAATCTCTTTATTTTATGATCTCATTGGAAATCATATAAAGACAACTCTTATTTAATATAGCTATTTGGGCAAGTATTTTACGATTAAGAAGCAATTGTTTCTTGTACAGATTGTTTATTAATTTACTATAACTAAAGTATACTTTATTGTCTCGAATTACTGCATTTATACGAGTGATCCACAAACGACGAAAATCTCTCTTTTGTCTACCCCTATCCCTATGAGCCGAAACCAAAGCTCTTATTTTCTGTTGAGTAATAGTCCGAGTAAGTCTTGAATGAGCCCCGCGAAAACTTGATGCAAATAAACGGATTTTTGTTCTACGTCTTCGAGCTATATACCCTCGTTTAATTCTGGTCATTGAATAAATGAAACTTTGATGAATAACTAATTGATTTCCTTTCTTTCAGTTATTCCCTTCCCGTGTCCTAGTCTATTAATAACAAAACGGATTCTTCCAATGTATAAAATAAAAATTCCAATGGCTTTTGCTACTCTAACCTTCCCGACCACGATTTTTTTTAGGCATTTCGCCTAGAAATAAAATAGAAATAAAAATTGTATTGATACTAGGTATCAAAAACACATAGTAAATAAAAAGTAATAAATAAAAATAGATTCTAGTGGGTTCCATCGTTTCTATGGTTACTTCTTAAACGGCGAGGTCCTCTCTATACACCGGAGCCCTTCCTTCATTTAATCAATGTTATTGTTAACTTGTACAGTTCACATCCTTTGGCTCTACCAAAAATTATCTAGTACTAGGTCTTTCACAACGAGATCTATTTATACAGTAACGGTATTTAATTATGAAGATTTGCTGAGTAGCTGACCCTGTTAGTCCGTTCTTGCAAGAATAAGGCCTAAAATTTTGACTTTTTAAAATAAGATTTCCCCTGCTTAATGAATACCATTTGCTATCAATGGGGAATCCTTTCTCATCTTAAATTTTAAATTGAGGTGATTGGATTTGCACCAACGGGAACCATACATTTGATACCCCAATCGAAGGATAGATCTTTTTTTTTTTTTAGTTATTGAATATTCAATGGAGTTCGTCCATTCTATCCTACTCACTGGTACGGATTGGTGATACTGGATCAATTGTTTTCTTTCTTTTATTTTTATCCTAGTCCACGGTCTGAACGAGTCGCACATACACCCTAGTACATGTTCCTCGTCGCTGAGGACATCCTCCAAGAGCGGGGGATTTCGTGACATTTCTGATTGGCTGTCTTGTGTTTCTAATAAGTTGTTTAATAGTTGGCATGTTGAATCATATATATATAATGGGCTGGTTTAGATCGATCTTAACCAGATGCTTAGGAATTCTTTATTATAAATTTCTATATTAAGAAATTTATAAATAGAATAGTAAATCCGGTAAGAAGATAAAATATCAAATCACGAATTCATGTGAAATCCTTGTTCTTTTTTATTCAGTCGCTACAAGATCAACAATTCCATGAGCTTGGGCTTCTGTTGCTGACATAAAAACATCTCTTTCCATGTCTTCGGATACAACCCATAAGGGTTTGCCTGTCCTTTGTGCATAAACCCTTGTGATGGTTTCGCGCAGCTTCAGCAGCTCTTCCGCTTCCAGGACAAATTCTCCCGTCTGTGCCTCATAAAAAGAACTAGCGGGTTGATGGATCATTACCCTGATGATATAATATATGATATAACATAAAAAATGTTTCTTCTATACTCGCATGATGAAAGTGAAAGGTGAGTAGATAAAGACTAATCAAAAAAGATATAATTGAACAACCGTACAGGCATCTTTTGCGCATTGCATACGGCTCTATAATGGAATTTACTTTTTTTTACCTTACTTACATTGAAGAAATAGAAAATAAATGATAGAGTCTATCAGACTCAGGTTGGTAAATGATCCAATAACCACCCTTCCTTTTGTAGTAGTTCAAAAATACTATAAAAATACTATGATGGTTCCGTTGCTTTATATATTTATTTCGTCTGTTATTTAGCAATCCCAAAGTTTCTTTTTTTTTTTTTCAAATAAAAAAACAAGATTTATTTTTATATTCTTTCATAACCTAAATATTGTTAGCCTCCTGGTGTGAAAACAAAAAAGTTTGTGACGCTGAAATAGGCCTCCCGACGGATTGACTAAACTCGAAAATGCCTTTTTATCTCATACTACTCTTTCGATACGTAATCTAACGGTTTAAATAAAAAACATTTCTCATATCGAATTCGAAGTGCCATGCTATTATTACTTAAATATTTATATAGAGCGAAGGCATAGTTTTCTTTTTTCTCTCAAATCAAATAAAAAACTCATTGGCGCCGAGCGTGAGGGAATGCTAGACGTTTGGTAATTTCCCCTCCGACAAGAATAAAAGATCCCATCGAAGCGGCTAATCCCATGCATATTGTCTGTATATCGGGTCGCACAAATTGCATAGTATCATAAATAGCTACTCCGGGTATTACCCACCCGCCAGGAGAGTTTATAAACAAATACAGATCTTTGGTATCATCCTCTATGCTGAGATATACCATAAGACCAATAAGTTGATTCGCGATCTCGCTATCAACCCCTTGGCCTAAAAAAAGTAATCTTTCTCGATAAAGTCGGTTGGTTGGGATAAAATGGTATCCCTTAGAAACCGTACATGCACCTTTTGATGCATACGGTTCAACAAAAATCATGAAAAAAAGGAATCAATGTGTAGATTCTAGCTTTTTTTTTTCATAACAGGTTTTTTAACTTATAACTTAATAAAAATAAAATGGACTTTTCTTTCATTTTTCAAGAAAGATGAGTTTTGGCCTGTTTTGTTTATCTAAAAAAATTGCTAAGCTTATCTGACTAACTTCTCATTGATGTATTGTTTCATCGAGATACAATTTAAATCGCGATGTAATTTTCTTGTTCCTGACTGGGCTTCTTCAATTTTTTTAGGTTTATGCTCTACTCCGCGTAAAGATCCGCCCGATTTGGATTTGTACATATAGGACAAATGCCCCAATACCACGTCCTTTTGCTACGACTTCCCTATTTTTTTTTCGATTCATTTCATGTCTTCCAACAAATATTCAACGCATTCATCATATTACTCGATTGATTAACATAACTTTTATTTCTAAATATCTAAATAAATCGAAATAACTAAAATATGATATAAATATGATATTAAGCCGTAATCATAAATATATTTAATATATTTATTACCAATTGGTTTTTTTCTAAACGGAGCCTGGATACTTCATTTAATTGGTCTAACCAAGCCAACCATAAATTATTCTAATTGATAATATTAATCCGTATACCCTCCCTAAAAAATGGATCTAATTGCACTTCACGCTCCAAATTTTTGATAATTGAATCAATCTTTCTCGGGCGAAAGAGGGAATATCTCAATCGGGGAAGAGAACGGGGAAATACCGTATGCCCAATATATCTGACAAGTCGCACTATACGTCAATCCACAATGCATCTTCCTCTCCAGGACTTCGAAAGGGTACTCTTGGAACACCAATAGGCATTAAATAAAAGAAAAATTAAGTACTATATCTCACTTTGATGTGAAAGCGTAACAGTGGGTTTAGTGGCCTAATGCTATTGATTTTATTATCCTATTTTATCCATAGATTGACTAAGTTCATAAAATAAAAAAAGAAGACAAAATGAATTAAGGAAAATTCTTACAAATGAGTCCTTTGAATGATGAACAAATATATATACATTCACGCATATAAAATGGTATCAACCCCTTACCATTGCGTATTGTTACTTATCGGGTATAGAATAGATCTGCTTCTTTTTGTTCCTACGAACAAAAAAGTTTCATTATTACTAAAAGTAATTATTACGCAAAGCATCAAACAAATATTAATCCTTTCCCCGAGAGAATCCCCTAAAAAAGGGGGTCCATAGCATAGCTTTTTCCAATGCAATAAAGTTACATTGTGTCTATTTTTCGTTGATAAAGGGGTATTTCCATGGGTTTGCCTTGGTATCGTGTTCATACCGTCGTATTGAATGATCCGGGTCGTTTGATTGCTGTCCATATAATGCATACAGCTCTGGTTGCTGGTTGGGCCGGTTCGATGGCTCTATACGAATTAGCCGTTTTTGATCCCTCTGATCCTGTTCTTGATCCAATGTGGAGACAGGGTATGTTCGTTATACCCTTCATGACTCGTTTAGGAATAACGAATTCGTGGGGCGGTTGGAGTATCACAGGGGGGACTGTAACGAATCCGGGTATTTGGAGTTACGAAGGTGTGGCCGGGGCACATATTGTGTTTTCTGGCTTGTGTTTTTTGGCAGCTATATGGCATTGGGTGTATTGGGATCTAGAAATATTTACTGATGAACGTACAGGAAAACCCTCTTTGGATTTGCCTAAAATCTTTGGAATTCATTTATTTCTCTCAGGGGTGGCTTGCTTTGGTTTTGGTGCATTTCATGTAACAGGATTGTATGGTCCTGGAATATGGGTGTCCGATCCTTATGGACTAACCGGAAGGGTACAGGCCGTAAATCCAGCGTGGGGTGTGGAAGGTTTTGATCCTTTTGTTCCGGGAGGAATAGCTTCTCATCATATTGCAGCAGGGACCTTAGGCATATTGGCAGGTCTATTTCATCTTAGTGTTCGTCCACCCCAACGCCTATACAAAGGATTACGTATGGGAAATATTGAAACCGTCCTTTCCAGTAGTATTGCTGCTGTCTTTTTTGCAGCTTTTGTAGTTGCTGGAACTATGTGGTATGGTTCAGCAACTACCCCGATTGAATTGTTTGGTCCGACGCGCTATCAATGGGATCAAGGATACTTCCAACAAGAAATATATCGAAGAATTGGTGCTGGCTTAGCTGAAAATCAAAGTTTATCTGAAGCTTGGTCTAAAATTCCTGAAAAACTAGCTTTTTATGATTACATCGGCAATAATCCGGCGAAAGGGGGATTATTCAGAGCGGGTTCAATGGACAACGGGGATGGAATAGCTGTTGGGTGGTTAGGACATCCTATCTTTAGAGATAAAGAGGGGCATGAACTTTTTGTACGTCGTATGCCGACGTTTTTTGAAACATTTCCAGTTGTTTTGGTCGATGGGGACGGGATTGTTAGAGCTGATGTTCCTTTTAGACGGGCAGAATCAAAATATAGTGTCGAACAAGTAGGTGTAACTGTTGAGTTCTATGGCGGCGAACTGAATGGAGTCAGTTATAGTGACCCTGCTACTGTGAAAAAATATGCTAGACGTGCTCAATTGGGTGAAATTTTTGAATTAGACCGTGCTACTTTGAAATCCGATGGTGTTTTTCGTAGCAGTCCAAGGGGTTGGTTTACCTTTGGGCATGCTTCGTTTGCTTTGCTCTTCTTCTTCGGACACATTTGGCATGGTGCTAGAACCCTGTTTAGAGATGTTTTTGCTGGTATTGATCCAGATTTAGATGCTCAAGTGGAATTTGGGGCATTTCAAAAACTTGGAGATCCAACTACAAGAAGACAGGGAGTTTGATACATATTGCTTTGTTACCTTTCGTTTTTATTTTATTTGACTGACTATAGGGTTGGGGTACCGGATAAATCTTGATTTGACATTTGGCCTTTTCTTTGACTTTTGTTCTTTCTTTATCCGGGAGACGGTCCAAAATAAACAGCTATGGAAGCTATAATTGTAAACCACGATCGAATCTATGGAAGCATTGGTTTATACATTCCTTTTAGTCTCAACTCTAGGAATAATTTTTTTCGCTATCTTTTTTCGCGAACCGCCTAAAGTTCCAACTAAAAAGTAAAATGGAGAAATGATTTTCATTATCTCAATTGAAAGTAATGATCCTCCCAATAGTGGGAGGATCGTTACTTCGACTAGTCCCCGTGTTCCTCGAATGGATCTCTTAGTTGTTGAGAGGGTTGCCCAAACGCAGTATATAAGGCGTACCCGGTAAAACTTACAAGTAACCCAGATAAAAAGATGGCAACTAGGGTTGCTGTTTCCATTATTATATAGTTTTAAGACATTATGTAGTTTTAAGACCACAATGGATCTATGATAAGATCATTTATTTACAACGGAATGGTATACAAAGTCAACAGATCTTAATGAATATAAAATATTATGGCTACACAAACCGTTGAGGGTAGTTCTAGATCTGGCCGCCCAAAACGAACTAATGCTGGGAGTTTATTGAAACCATTGAATTCAGAATATGGTAAAGTAGCTCCTGGTTGGGGAACTACTCCTTTGATGGGTCTCGCAATGGCTCTATTTGCAGTATTTCTATCTATTATTTTGGAGATTTATAATTCTTCCATTTTACTAGATGGAATTTCAATGAATTAGAAGATTTACAAGAACCATTAACTAGCTTTTTCAATACAAAGTGAAGCATTTAGTTTTCTGATTTTTATCCCAGTCTATTTTGGTAGTTCGACCGTGGAATTTCTTTTTTTCTGTATTTCCGGAATATGAGTGTGTGACTTGTTATAATCGATCCTATGACTAGTACAGAGAATAGATCTGTCATCTTGATAGAGATGGTTTTACTTCGTCGGATATTCATTTTAGTATCTGGAGCACGGAATATATGAAATAGATTACAAAAGTATTAGAACTATGATTCATACTTAATAGTCAGACCTCGTGGCCGGACTTCAAAAAATTTTTTAAAGAGTTAGAGGTTATAAATAGAAAGATTTTTTTTCTTTCAAACTTCCGTTTAGGCTTATTTTGATCAAAGGACAAAGATTTCTTTTGATTTTTCGTCATTAGATCTAGTCATTGAATAAGTGATGATCCAACGGTTCTTACTCAGGGAATTTTGGGACTTAGTTTGAGAAGGTTTTATTGAATCGTCGTGGTTCTAGTATGAATCTGAGGTTTTAATCGATTCATAGGGTCTTAACAAGAGAATTCCTATCAATAAAAAAAACAGCAGTAAAGCCGCATTACACATAAATAACAACAAAGAAAATAGGTAAATAGAAGATTCAAGAGGCCTATAATGATCAATATAGAGACGAATGAGCCGACTTGATTTTTTGGCATTATAACCACAAAGACTAGTTTTCGGGTTTTTTATTCTTTACATATCTTAAGAAAAAAAAAGGAATCCATAGAATTAATAAATTGAAAACTTTCTATTCCACACATCCGTTAGAACTATAGTATTGGGGTGTTTCTGTTTGAGCCGTACGAGATGAAATTTTCATATACGGTTCTCGGGGGGGGGTCTCCTTGGTTTACCTATCTCAATAAAATCTATGATTGGTTCGAAGAACGTCTTGAGATTCAGGCAATTGCAGATGATATAACTAGTAAATATGTTCCTCCTCACGTCAACATATTTTATTGTCTAGGAGGAATTACGCTTACTTGTTTTTTAGTACAGGTAGCTACGGGATTTGCTATGACTTTTTATTATCGTCCAACCGTTACAGAGGCTTTTGCTTCTGTTCAATATATAATGACTGAAGCTAACTTTGGTTGGTTAATCCGATCAGTTCATCGATGGTCGGCAAGTATGATGGTCCTAATGATGATTCTGCACGTATTTCGTGTGTATCTCACTGGTGGTTTTAAAAAACCTCGTGAATTGACTTGGGTTACTGGTGTGGTTTTGGGTGTATTGACCGCATCTTTTGGTGTAACTGGTTATTCCTTACCTTGGGACCAAATTGGTTATTGGGCAGTAAAAATTGTAACGGGCGTGCCTGATGCTATTCCTGTAATAGGATCGCCCCTGGTAGAGTTATTACGCGGAAGTGCTAGTGTGGGACAATCCACTTTGACCCGTTTTTATAGTTTACACACTTTTGTATTACCTCTTCTTACTGCCGTATTTATGTTAATGCACTTCCCAATGATACGTAAACAAGGTATTTCGGGCCCTTTATAAGGAAAACTCTATACCATTAATATTTTGAATTAATCATTTATCACTTGGGGTAGGAACAATAGTATTTCATTGCTACAAATATGGATTATTGAAAAAAATAAGACATGTATTTGGATATTTCTCTTCAACTCTCCAAAATATATATTTTTGATACTTATAGTTGAAGCGAATTCTCCGAAGATAAAATGGATTATGGGAGTGTGTGACTTGAACTATTGATCGGGCCATGCAGATATATGCCTTTATCTGCCACATTTGAATTTACAACAAAAATGTGTCTTTGTTCCAACCATCGCGTAAGCCCCATACAGAGGATAGGCTGGTTCGTTTGAAGAGAATCCTTTCTATGATCAGACCGGGTCGTGTCGTATACGATATGAACTGGCTCCGTAAGATCCAGTAGAATAAGTGATTGGCATAATCCAGATTATGCTTTATCTATGGCACTTACTAAATAGTATAGAAATGTATTCATT